AAAGAAATTGCACGTGTCGAATGGATCAGAGAAGGTAGGGTTCCTCTACAAACCATTCGAGCCAAAATAGATTATTGTTCCTACGCAGTTCGAACTATCTATGGGGTATTAGGTATCAAAATTTGGATATTTGTAGACGAAGAATAATAAGCATTTACTTGACTTGTATTTAGTTCTATTTCTATTTAGTGATAAAAAAAATGAACAATTCTATAGGGTTGAATAAAAATTCGATTAATCATTTGATATAATTGCTATGCTTAGTGTGTGACTCGTTGGTTTTTTTAAGATTAGGATTCAAAAAAAATGGAAAAACCCGTAATACGAACTAATAACTATAGAACTAATAACCAACTCATCGCTTCGCATTATCTGGATATAAAGAAAGAGCCAGTCAAAATATGATATAGATATATAAGTCATATCTTTGTAGCAACTGAAATCTTTTTGCATAAACAAAAAAGAAAAACCAATCTGATTATGAGTTGTAAAGCAAGAAAAGTATACAGATAAATGGAAAGGTGAGAGAAAGATAGAACAAGAATATCAACGATATATGATTCCAATATGTACGGTCTATGAGTCATCTCATAAAAAGGAATGTAATAAAGCATCAATACTGATTGATCCCTAATTAGACATTAGACAAATACGTGGATAAAACCACAAATCAAGAGCCCCGAGCCAATAAAGACTGAGAGGGTTGACTCAAAAACAAGTTTCATTAGGGGCTCCATTGTAGAATTCAGACCTAATCATTATTCGAGAGGTGGTGGGAACGACAGAACCTGTGAATGCATAAGATTCTATTGAAAACGAATCCTAATGATTCAGTGGGTAGGATGGCGGAACGAACCAGAATCGTTTTTTTTGAAAGGTCATGTCATAGACTAATCTTACAACTGAATGTTGAAAGAGTAAATATTCGCCCGCGAATTTTTTTTTTAGAAATTTGAGTAAATTCGATATGATAATAAAAAGCAAAATAAAGATTCATTATAACATTCATTATACCTAAATGACATTATCTATAAATAGAATATGCGGTTAATTATATATCAAAAGAAAAAAATTATTAAATGAAATTTCAAAGAATCCCCCGATTCAGTATATTATTCACCATGTATTTTATTTTTAATCGTTTAATTCGCGAGGAGCTGGATGAGAAGAAATTCTCATGTCCGGTTCTGTAGTAGAGATGGGTGGAATTGATAAACAACCATCAACTATAACCCCAAAAGAACCAGATTCCGTAAACAACATAGAGGAAGAATGAAAGGAATGTCTTATCGAGGTAATCGTATTTGCTTTGGTAGATATGCTCTTCAAGCACTTGAACCCGCTTGGATCACGTCTAGACAAATAGAAGCGGGGCGGCGAGCAATGACACGAAATGCACGCCGCGGTGGAAAAATCTGGGTACGTATATTTCCAGACAAACCAGTTACAGTAAGACCTACAGAAACACGTATGGGTTCGGGGAAAGGATCTCCCGAATATTGGGTAGCTGTTGTTAAACCCGGCAGAATACTTTATGAAATGAGCGGAGTGGCAGAAAATATAGCCAGAAGGGCTATTTCAATAGCGGCATCAAAAATGCCTATACGAACTCAATTCATTCTTTCGGTATAGGATAGGAATGTAGAACAAAAGGAAAGCATTTTTTTGATAAAAAACAATTGTAGGTTTCTTGTTTTGTTTTGAACAAACAATATTTCTTTTTTTTTTTTCACCCTTTACATTGAAAAAGACAAAACCAATAAAAAAAAGATATGATTCAACCTCAAACCCATTTGAACGTAGCGGATAACAGCGGGGCCCGAGAATTGATGTGTATTCGAATCATAGGAGCTAGTAATCGACGATATGCTCATATTGGTGACGTTATTGTTGCTGTAATCAAAGAAGCAGTACCAAATACACCTCTAGAAAGATCAGAAGTGATCCGAGCTGTAATTGTACGTACTTGTAAAGAACTCAAACGCGACAACGGTATGATAATACGATATGATGACAATGCTGCAGTTGTTATTGATCAAGAAGGAAATCCAAAGGGAACCCGAATTTTTGGCGCGATCCCCCGGGAATTAAGACAGTTAAATTTCACTAAAATAGTTTCATTAGCACCTGAAGTATTATAAGGGAATACCGTGATATAGTTTATAGTATTTGAATGAAATGGATTAATTTAAATTAAATTAGTAGATTGTTTGTATATCACGCATATACCTTTTTAAATTCATAAATATTTATGAATTCAGAAAAAAAGAAATAGAGCATGTTGATTATATCCAAATTCGGGGGCAACAATAATCTTAGTTTATCATGAGTAAAGACACTATTGCTGACATAATAACCTCTATACGAAATGCTGACATGAATGAAAAAAGAACAGTTCGAATACCATCTACTAACATGACTGAAAATATTGTTAAAATCCTTTTACGAGAAGGTTTTATTGAAAACGTGAGAAAACATCAGGAAAGCAATAAATATTTTTTGGTTTTAACCCTACGACATAGGAGAAATAGGAAAGGATCATATAGAACTGTTTTAAATTTAAAACGGATCAGCCGACCCGGCCTACGAATTTATTCTAACTATCAACGAATTCCGAGAATTTTAGGCGGAATGGGGATTGTAATTCTTTCTACTTCTCGAGGGATAATGACAGACCGAGAGGCTCGAATAGAAGGAATCGGCGGGGAAATTTTGTGTTATATATGGTAATCTTTCTGATAGCCGAATTATATGCGGAACTTTCATATTTGTGAAAAAAAAAGAGTAAAGGGTAGGTTTCTAATATTATGCCTCTTTGATTAGTTGATGCTTCAAAGCCGTTTTACCTGGAATGAAAGAACAAAAACGGATTTGCGAGGGTTTAATTACTGAACTACGTCCCAACGGTATGTATGTTTCGAGTTCGTTTAGATAACGAAAATCCGATTCTGGGTTTTGCTTCGGGAAAGGTTCAACGTAATTTTATACGTATACTGCCAGTAAATAGAATAAAAATTGTGGTAAGTTCTTATGATTCAACTAAAGGGCATATAATTTGTATATTCAAAAGTAAAGACTCAAATAATTAGGTGGTTTTTTGATTTCAACATTCTTTCGTAGGGATACAATTCGAAGTTAAAAATTTTAAGAAACTTATTTTCTTCCAATTAAGTAGATTCCGAATTAAGAAAAGGAGTGACAAATATGAAAATAAGGGCCTCCGTTCGTAAAATTTGTGAAAAATGTCGATTGATCCGTAGGCGGGGACGAATTATAGTAATTTGTTCCAACCCGAGACATAAACAAAGACAAGGATAATCTTTTTAAACAAAAAAGGACTCAAAAAATCGAAAGGACCTGATGTACAGATGTACAAAAAATCAGTAAAAAAAATCAGTAAAAAAAACCAGGATCCGTTTTGACATGAAATGGATATATCCATATATCTCTGACTTATATTTATGAGATGATAAAATATGGCAAAACCTATACCAAAAATTGGTTCACGTAGAAATAGACGTATTGGTTCACGTAAGAATGCGCGTAGAATACCAAAGGGAGTTATTCATGTTCAAGCAAGTTTCAACAATACCATTGTGACTGTTACAGATGTACGGGGTCGAGTAATTTCTTGGTCCTCCGCCGGTACTTGTGGATTCAAGGGTACAAGAAGAGGGACACCGTTTGCCGCTCAAACCGCAGCGGGAAATGCTATTCGTACAGTGGTGGATCAAGGTATGCAACGAGCAGAAGTCATGATAAAAGGCCCGGGTCTCGGGAGAGATGCGGCATTAAGAGCTATTCGTAGAAGTGGTATACTATTAAGTTTCATACGGGATGTAACCCCTATGCCACATAATGGCTGTAGGCCCCCCAAAAAAAGACGTGTGTAAACATTGAAGAGATTTCAAGAGAAATAAATAATTCAATGATTTGATCAAATAATATTACTATGGTTCGAGAGAAAGTAACAGTATCTACTCGGACACTACAGTGGAAGTGTGTTGAATCAAGAGCAGACAGTAAGCGTCTTTATTACGGACGCTTTATTCTGGCCCCACTTATGAAAGGCCAAGCCGATACAATAGGCATCGCGATGCGAAGAGCTTTACTCGGAGAAATAGAAGGAACATGTATTACACGTGCAAGATCTGAGAAAATACCACACGAATATTCTACCATCGTAGGTATTCAAGAATCTGTACATGAAATTTTAATGAATTTGAAAGAAATTGTATTGAGAAGTAATCTGTATGGAACTCGTAATGCGTCTATTTGTGTCAAGGGTCCTGGGTATGTAACTGCTCAAGACATCATTTTACCGCCCTCTGTAGAAATCGTTGATAATACACAGCATATAGCTAACCTAACAGAACCAATTAATTTGTGTATTCAATTACAAATCGAGAGGAATCGTGGATATCGTATAAAAACGCCAAATAACTTTCAAGACGGCAGTTATCCTATAGATGCTGTATTCATGCCCGTTCGAAATGCGAATCATAGTATTCATTCTTATGTGAATGGGAATGAAAAACAAGAGATACTCTTTATCGAAATATGGACAAATGGAAGTTTAACTCCTAAAGAAGCACTTCATGAAGCCTCCCGAAATTTGATTGATTTATTTATTCCCTTTTTACATGCCGAAGAAGAAAATTTCCATTTCGAAAACAATCAACACAAAGTTACTTTACCCCTTTTTACTTTTCATGATAAATTTGCTAATCCAAGGAAAAGTAAAACAGAAATCACATTGAAATATATTTTTATTGACCAATCAGAACTGCCCCCGAGGGTCTATAATTGCCTCAAACGGTCCAACATACATACATTATTGGACCTTTTGAATAACAGTCAAGAAGATCTTATAAAAATGAAACATTTGCGCATAGAAGATGTAAAACATATATTGAATATTCTAGAAATAAAAAAGCATTTCGAATAAATTTTAATTTTAAATGTTTTTTTTTTCTAAGATTTTGTCTAAAAAGATAAAA